CCACCCCCGAGTATATACTTCAACAGGAATCACACAGGGATAGATTGATACAATAGAAACCTCCGGTAAAATGCCCGCCCGTAGCCCAACCCAGCAGATAAAGTACTTTACATAGTCCGTTTTAGGGATTGGGGATTTACCCATTCAGTGACTCTGGCACTGGACGTTCCCAAAATGGGTACTATTGGGTCGGGTGAATTTGATAATAGACCTTTGTTGGCATTCCAACCTTTCTTCTCCTTTCCGGGGCCTATCCGAAAGAGAATTCAGTACCTCTTGGTCGTGAATATCTGAATAGGACGAACCGGCCCCGTGGATATCTTTGCTTCCGAACAAAACAATTCGAATTAGGCTCGCGGAATGTGTATTATCCATATAGTAGTAATATAGGAGATCTTCCAATTGAGAAGATCCATCGACCTTTCATCAGACATGCGTACTTTTTATTTTCCAATAGATTTATATCTTTCATTAATGGACCCTTTTTTGATGTAATGAGTAGAGTAATAGGCTCTAGTTGTTCGCCGCTCAAGAATTCTTATTTAGGCAGTTCATACCATCCATAACCATCCATACATAGTGTTTTGATCTAAGATTTCAATTCTTCCATCGTTCAGCAGTAGCATATTGTTCCATGGAGCTAAGGTCCAAAATAGGAAAGAAACAACTTTTTCCACGACTCTACCACTCGGTCAATTCTGTTCCGCTTAATCCCTCTTTCATGGCCACATATCTTTCCGGCTAAGGAATGGGAAAGCTTTCTCCTATTACAGGAATCAAATGTTTCATTTCATCCGGGAAAAGCCATCTCTTTCTCAACAATGTCTTTGTCATTTGATCCAATAGCCTTCCATTAGATAGGAAGAGATTTGATAAATACTGATAACTCTCGAATAGAGTATTAGAACGGAAAGATCCCTTAGATTTAGATAATGAACGATTGGTTCTAAGCCATCTCTGGCGATGAATCAACAATTCGAAGTGCTTTTCTTTTTCTTGCGTATTATTGATGAACCAGTCTTCTCTGAGATCTCTCATAGATCCAGATCTAGAAGGACCTGGTTGGGAAGTAAGAAGCACTTTTGGCATCTCTTGATCTGCAAAGAATTCTCGGCGTGAAAACAGAGAGACAGAGGGCTGATCTTTGAATAGGAAAGAGAATGGATCCGCAGGGTCCCAAATGAATTGGCTTATTTGAAAAAAGCCTTGTTCTGTGGAAGATCTATCTCGTGTCTGGTACTGCATGGTTCCACTCTGCACGAACTCCGAATCCTTCTCTTCATTCTCTTGAAGCTCATCCTCTTCACCTTCGTGATCAATGATCCGCTTGCTCCGAAATGACCAATAGGGAAATCCCAATTCATTGGGCCTTTCGATACAATCAAATAGATTGACCCAAGGGCGCCATATTCTCGGAGCCCAAACTATGTGATTGAATAAATCCTCCTCTATCTCTTGTGGGTCGAGGTCTCCTTCTTCCAACCCCGATTCGTATTTTTCATATAGAAATCTCTGATCAACGATAGAACAAGATCCATTTTGCATCATATCTAAGGGACTCCTTGGTTCGTGCCGAAGAAGCAATGCCACTCGATCATTATCAAACTGACTGCAATCTTTTTCTGTCCGTGAGGATCCCAAGAGAGCGCCTTCTACTTCTAATAGGCCACGAACTAGATCAGAATCATTCTCAAGGAATCCATAAGAAGTGACCCAATTTTTTTCATCGGGTCCGGGTGGAGACCAAAGATCTTGAGCGACCGATCCGGCAGAACAACTCAAAAGATAAAGAAGTATCGTTAATCTCTTCATGCTCGTTCCAAGCTCGAAGTACAATTTGTACACATAAGAATCCCCTTCCATAGATGATTTCTTCATATAGATAGATATAGGATCTATGGGGCAATTACTTAGAAGTACTGTTTGTGCAACAGCCCTTCCTATCTGATAGAAAAGGATCTCATGATCCTGAACCGAGCTTACCTGGGATCGCAAATCCCAAGTTTTTCTATGAAGAGCGGATCGAATTGTATTAGTGTCTATAATGGATTTCTTCTGTGTAATACTAATTGATAGGGCCTCATTGGTAAGTGATACAAGATCTCGTACATCGGAACCCATGGTTATGGACCCGAATCCACTAGCATTCGTATGGAAGATTTTCTTTTCCAAAGGAAATCCCCGAGTATATGAAAGAGTGAAAAAGTGCTTTCGTTGTTGTGGAATAAGAAGCCTTCGTATCTTAATGCACGTATTGAATTTATTCGCAGCTATTAGACCGGGATCCACTTTTTTGGGAATATGAGTCGACGCAATAACAAGAATATTGCTATTGGAGGATCTTTCACAATCCCTGGAGAGATGGTTCACTAATAGACCGAGGGATAAGTAATTCGACGCATCCAGAGACAGATCATGAATGTTTGGAATCCATAGTATGCAAGGAGACATTGCTTTTGCTAATTCGAGTTGAAAGGTGATATAAAAGCGGTCTACCATATCCACCTCCTCATTCGTCATAGTTAGCAGCTCCCCATCAATATCCTCACTATCCTCACTATCATCAATATCCTCAATATCCTCACTATGATGAGTATGATGAGCACCACTATTATCAAAAATATCCTCACCATCACTATCATCATAAATATCCTCAAAAAATTGAGGCCTTTCATCCAGGAACTTGTTCGGAACTACTGTAATGAAAGGAAGATAGGAGTTTGTCGCTAGGTATTTGACCAAATAGGATCGTCCAGTTCCTATAGAACCTATCACTAAAATACCCCTAGAGGGGGATAGGCCTAAGCGGAGTGAAAAGGGTTTTCCATGAGATGGGAAATGAAAACTATTAGCCCCAAACGAGGTTTGTGAATAAGTGATTGTCTGATAATGCGCAAGGAATACTCGTCTTTCTGCTAAAGAGGGTCTATGAAACTCATAATTCATTAGATACTTTTTATGAATGTCAACTAAGTATCGTAAGTAAACCGATCCTGGTTGTTCAATCATTTGATAACTAGAACCATTCTTTGATAAATGATCACTATCAGTCAGACTCCATAGAATTTTATCAATCCTTTTTTCTTTCCTTAAGATGGAGAACTGAACCAAGAATTCTCTTTCGGCATCATCAATCGAATCAGTATTCGCGACCCAGGATTCGATCTTATCATCAATCCAACCACTGTTCACATTTTTTCTTTTTCTTAGTAATGAATAGATCTCTTTACTTGTACGACTTAGATGTCTCGTATTTCTCGAAAAAGTGATTCGATTGATGGGATTGGGTATGATACTTAGGAAATCGATGATATCAATGAGATTGATATTCCAATATTTCTTCTTAGAAGGTATTGATTTGACCCCATAAGCGGGACCACCACCCGATAGCATCTTGCCGCCAAAAGCCCGTATTTCTTCTAGAAAATATCCTAAAGCAGCTAGAAAGAGATTCTTTAACCAGAAAGAATTCAGTTCAGATGTAGGATACCTATCCAGAAGTTTTCGCAACTCAATCATGTATGATGGAATCATCAAAGATTTGATCTTTTCCAACTCTGTCTGTAACTCCCTAGAGGCTCGGGAAACAACGAGAAGATGTCTACGAACGATATATCCAGCAACAAGAAGAAGGAAAAGGATTGAATAGAGCAACTCCCGAACATTTGGTGATCCCGGAAATTCCCATATCAATGAAACGGGTGACTCATTATCTCGACGAAGCATTTCTTCGGACAGAAGAAGATTATGTAAACACTTACTCGAAATCTCGCTTATCAGATTCCTTTGTGGAAGAAGAATCTCCCGCAATTTGTTCTGAAGAATTGGCCATGATATATCTATATCTAATCTATCTATAATATCTTCAAAAAGGGATAACAATTTTTGACTGCTACTTAGTATCGCTATCCTCAATAGGTCTGAATTATATACTTTTTTGAAAGTATCTAAAAGAATGAAATTGAGATATTTGTACCCTGTCGAAGTAAAGAACCATGGCATATATGTTTGAAACATATTTGAGAGAGTTGAAAAAGCACTATAGGTTCTATACATCTGCCCTTCCTCAACGCATTTATTTAGATAAAGACTCCGTTTTTTCCTCTTTTCGGATGGTAATAAATATTTCTCAGAGTCAATCAAACCCATCTTTGAATTGAAATTGAGAAACTGATGCAAGTTCTTCCCTTCTGAATCAGATGGATTCATATCTGAAAGAGCTTGACAATAAATTCTTTCAAAATTGACTAATTGTCCCTCTCTTAGAGGTGTTCCAAAAATGTCTGCGATCGAGTAAAGAGCTCTACGAACGAATGGAGCGGATCGAATTGGAAAATGAAAAGATTTGTCCAAGTTATCCGGTTCGGCACCACTCGGCGGAAAATTCTTAGGTATGCATATCTTAGATACCTGTGACTCGATCGGTGAAATAGTATCTTTTTCCAAAAAAACATCTTTTTTTTTACCGACGTGCAAAGAAAATATTTTGTTGCGAATGAAAAAGATATTGAGGAATTGTCCATACGTAAGATCATAATTATTGATAGGGGTCCTTTCCACATAAAAAGGGAATCCTTTGTTACAATAGAACCAGAAGTGATGTGGATTATTCAAGAATCGAAGTCGATTTGCTTTATAAAAAGAGGATATCAATGAACTTCTATGAAATGGTTTCACGGGATTCAGCCAATTGTCTCGATCGTGGGATATCATTGAGAAATAGGAATCGGTCTTCTCAAAAGATTTCCTGCGATTTTTTCTAGTATGGAATGAGTCAATCATCCACTTCGGTATCTTATTGAACAAAAACGGTGATACTCTTCCTCCATTGATCAAGAATTTCGATTTTTGGGAAGTATCATGATCATCCAATAAGAAGGGTTTCAATTTATTCAAATGAACGATTTGAAGACCTATTGATTCTAACAACTGATTGAAGCGTTGATCAGTTGGACCCTTCAACTCATAGATGTGGATCTCGGACCTATGAATGGGGCTATTCCCGATACTCACAAAGAAAAAAGGAAGTGACCTAAACAAAAAGAAAAGAAGCGACTTGGACAAATTGGACAAATAGGACAAAAGGGGAAGTAACTTCGACAAAAGGAAACGAAGTGACTTAGAAGGATCTTTTTTGTCGAAAAATTCCGACCAATACCAATCAATTTTTTCGATAACCTCAGACCAATCAATCAAATATTGATTAATACCTAATCGATCGAAGACTACTTGAAAACGGCTCTTCTGCTCAGAAACGAAATGTTCCAAATCCTCCTGGAAACTCTTGCTCCCATTGGACCATTTGTATCTATATGCATCAGGATCCCGATTCATGGATCTCTCGCTTCGAGAAATAAGAGGATCGAACCATTTCTTATGACTCTTTTTCAAATTCGATAAATGTTGGTTGATCGTAAATTTCCTTTGAGTTCTCTGATTCAGAGTATCATTTCCTATTTGATCCCTTTGAATTCCGTATTCGAAGTTGCAATCGGATCTATTCATTAAAAAGAATCGATTTGATACATTTCTTATGTACCCATGGATGCTATATTGGATTGGAATCAGATTTTGGATCAATCTATGTTGATTGAATGCCTTCAGTATGGTGTTGATAGCAAATACCACTCTTTTTGGTTTTGGATCTTCCAAAGCATTCCCGCAGGAGATCTGGACCCCTTTTTTTCTGATCCTTCGATAAAAAGATTCATTTTCTTCAGAAAACATAGGAGGTAGAACCAATAAAGATTTCTTTGTCGATTCATCCCTGGAGTTGAATACCTCGTTCAAGAATTTTTTTTGATCCAATCCGCAGGAATCAATAGAAAAGGCAAAACCCTTATGATACACCAGATCCGGCTCGGTTATTGATAGAGTGAATAGATCTGCCACTCCTTGAAATCTCTCTTCTGATTCAAAATCGTGGCGCCCCACGTATCCTCCCCTCTTCCGGTCATGGAATAGATGAAATAAATCAAAAAATGGATTTTGGTTCAAGAATGAAATCTTGTTGGAACTGCCCATATCCGGTTCATCCTTCGGAACCCTATCACATCCCGGATTTGATGCAATAGGATGAATTGTGACGGTATTTTGTAAATACGCAATTATCTTGAATATATCAATGATTTCTTTTTTTTCCGATCGCCGGGATGGGACAAAAGAAAGATCTTGTTGTTTCTTCAATAATTTCTGATCTCTGGTGGACCTCTTAGTAGGATTCGAACCCAGATGAAGTTCTGACCATCTGTCAGAGAAAAAAGAACGAATTGATCTTGTAGGATTCCCAAGAAATTCTTCGATTTCTTCCGGAAGCGGATGATTATTCATCTGCTTCTCACGTTCCGTGAATAGCCGGGACATTGAGGAATCTCCAGAAAGGCTTTTCGGGAATCGGTCTGATTCTATCTCTGCTCCTTCCGTTTGAAGAAAGGAAGGATCCCAAAGAATCGACCCTTCTTTTTGAATCTCTCTTTGATTGATCCATGTGTGATATTCCGAATCCTTATTACGAATGGAATCGAAATGATCTATGGATTGATCAAAAGATCCTTTCAATTGGCTAGAATCCCTTACTTGAACGAAATTAGATCTTGTGGAATCATATTGCATATTTGACGATACATTCCATACCTTGCTAAACAAGCGAAAAAACCGATCCTTGTTTATCAACCACACATTGTCTAAGCAAATCCAATTCTCTCTCGACACCTTCCTAAAGAAATCTGATTCGTGCGGATTCTTCTTCCAACTAACGAAGAGATCTTGGCGGAATTGCCACATATGAAATTGAATACAATTTTGCAGCAAAGAAATACCACACTTGTTTCTCGAGAAGAGATGGGAAAGATGCTCAATATCATTTGATTGAATAGTTGACCCAGCTCCTTGTTGTTTGAAGAAACCCTCCACTTCAATTGGTCTTTTTTCACGAAAAGAAGACATAAGATAACAAATCCAGTGTTTCACTAAGATTTCAAATAGCTGTCCCGAATTCAAGTTGATTATGTTTCGCTTATTTCTCGGAGAAAGACGATCAAACAATTCCCAATCATGGTCCTTGCGGATCCGATCATCCGTATAGGAAACAAAAGAAGACTCCAGATATTTGATATCTTTCTCTTTGAATGAGATCTCAATTACAGCCAGGGTTTCATTAGATATCTTACAAATAGAATCCCTCTTTTTTCCGACCCGGTTCCTCCACCACCGCGAACCCCAGTTAGATTCAGGCATGATACACTTTTTCGTTTTAGTTATTGGGAGAACCCAAGTACTCTCTTTCGGATCCATGAAACAACTCTCAGAGATCTTTTTCCCTTTTGGAAGATACAGGAGCGAAACAATCAACCTATTGATAGACCCAAAAGATTTTTCCAATGGAGCATTTCTGGGTCCAAAGGAATTCCTAGGCAGAAGCCCCATCAAATATAGATTTTTTCTTTCGACCATTTCTCGATTATGCATGCGATAGAGAAGGACCACTACTACAAGCAGTACTAGACCTTTGGTCGTCAATACTGCACCTTTGACTAGACCCTTGATCGTCAGTACTGCCCCTTTGATCGTGAAATACCGATTGCTTCTTGACCCCTGTGAATCGCGTGAGAGTAAACTCCTCCAAATTAGGGGGTCGAAGAGTTTCATAAAACGTTCTTGCTCGAAAAAAATAGAAACGATAGTTCTAACTGAATCGACTTGGGTCCACGAATCTAACAAATCGTGAGAGTTCTTGACCTCTCTTAACATCTCTCTCAATTCGAAGATCCAGGGTTGAAATGGATCTTGTTGTGAAATTTTATGCTTCATTTTGAGTGCCTCCCCATTATAAATATTGAATATAAAGTAAAAGAAAATAGGTTTCCATTTCTTTAGGTAATCTCCGATACGATAGTTCTTTCTTCTATGATATTTCTTTATGATATTTCTTTTACAATATTTCTTTCTTTATTCTATGATAATCCCCCTTATGCATCCATGGCTGAATGGTTAAAGCGCCCAACTCATAATTGGCAAATTTGCGGGTTCAATTCCTGCTGGATGCACGACAACGGGAATGTTCAATACGTCTATTGGAATTGGCTTTGTATCAATGGAATCTCATCATCCATACCAATTCGTTATGTGTTATGTATGGTATATTCATATCATAAGTATAGAAACAGTTAGAGGGAGAATTCTTATCGAAACTGGAACTCATAGGGAAGAAAATAGATTTATGGATAAAATTCAATATGCAGTATTTACAGAAAAAACTGTTCGGTTATTGAGGAAGAATCAATATACTTCTAATGTCGAATCAAAGTCAACTAGGACAGAAATAAAGCGTTGGGTCGAACTCTTTTTTGGTGTCAAGGTAATAGCTATGAATAGTCATCGAATCCCGGGAAAGAGTCGAAGAAGGAGACCCCTTAGAGGGCATAAAATGCATTACAAACGTATGATTATTACGCTTCAAGCGGGTTATTCTATTCCATCTATTAGCTTAGAAAGAAAAGAAATGAATTTCACTCAAAATACTTCATAACACGGCGATACATTTATATAAAACTTCTACCCCGAACACGCGAAATGCAACTGTTGGAATTCAAGTGAAATCCAATCCACGAAACAATTTGATCTCTGGACAGCGTCGTTGTGGTAAAGGTCGTAATGCCAGAGGAATCATTACCTCAAGGCATAGAGGGGGAGGTCATAAACGTCTATACCGTAAAATAGATTTTCAACGAAATAAAAAAGACATATCTGGTAGAATCGTAACCATAGAATACGACCCTAATCGAAATGCATACATTTGTCTCATACACTATGGGGATGGTGAGAAGAGATATATTTTACATCCCAGGGGGGCTCTAATTGGGGATACCATTCTTTCTGGTACAGAAGTTCCTATCTCAATGGGAAATGCCCTACCTTTGAGTGCGGTTTGAACTATTAATTTACGTAATTGGAAGTAACCAATTAGGTTTACGACGAAACCTAGAAATCGATCACCCACCCAAATTGAGTACCTCTACGGGATAGACCTCAACAGAAAACTGAAGAGTAACAACAGCAAGTGATTGAGTTCAGTAGTTCCTTATAGAAAATTATTGACTCTAGAGATATGGTAATATGGAGAAAACATAATTGTTTGAAGCACCGACAGAACCGGAAGCGCCCCTTGTTTCAAAGAGAGGAGGACGAGTTATTCACATTTCATTTGATGGTCAGAGGCGAATTGAAAGCCAAGCATTGAGAATTCGACCCCCGGGGGAAAAGTAGAGATGTCTCCTACGTTACCTGAAATATGTGAAAGTTTTGACGTAATTTGATAGAGTCATTCGGTCTGAGTGCTACATGAAAAACATAAGCCAGATGAAGGAACAGAGAGACCTAGGATGTAGAAGATCATAACATGAGTGATTCGATTCGGCAGATTTTTGGACTCCTTTATCTCAACTCCTATGGTACTTCATCATACGATTTATATAAGATAGGATCCATCTACCTAGATATCATCACATACATCCAGAAAGCCGTATGCTTTGGAAGAGGCTTGTACAGTTTGGGAAGGGATTTTGATTGATCAATAGGAAGAATCTACTTCAACCGATATGCCCTTAGGCACGGCCATACATAACATCGAAATCACACTTGGAAAGGGGGGACAATTAGCGCGAGCTGCGGGTGCTGTAGCGAAACTGATAGCAAAAGAGGGTAAATCAGCCACACTAAAATTACCATCTGGAGAGGTCCGTTTGATATCCAAAAACTGTTCAGCAACAGTCGGACAAGTGGGTAATGTTGGGGTGAACCAGAAAAAATTAGGTAGAGCCGGATCTAAGCGTTGGCTAGGCAAGCGTCCTGTAGTAAGAGGGGTCGTTATGAACCCCGTAGACCATCCCCACGGGGGTGGGGAAGGGAGGGCCCCGATTGGTAGAAAAAAACCCACAACCCCTTGGGGTTATCCTGCGCTTGGAAGAAGAAGTAGAAAAAGGAATAGATATAGTGATAGTTTGATTCTTCGTCGCCGTAGTAAATAGGAGAACATTGAAAATCAAAATTGAAAATCAAATAGGTCTCTTTGTCCTTACAAAATAAAATAAAGTCTTTACAAAAAAAAAGATAGGAGTAAGTAGCCGTGACACGTTCACTAAAAAAAAATCCTTTTGTAGCTAATCATTTATTGAGAAAAATTGAGAAGCTCAACATAAGGGCAGAAAAAGAAATAATCATAACTTGGTCCCGGGCATCTACCATTATACCCATAATGATCGGCCATACAATTGCTATTCATAATGGAAAAGAGCATTTGCCTATTTATATAACAGATAGTATGGTAGGTCACAAATTGGGAGAATTCGCACCTACTCTGACTTTCCGGGGGCATACGAGAAGTGATAAAAAATCTCGTCGTTAATGTTAATAAAGTGAATATAGGTGCTCATCCTTTATTGATGAGAGGTGAACCTTATGATAAAGATAGAACCAGAGGTAGAAGTATACGCCTTAGGTCAACATATACCTATGTCTGCTCACAAAGCGCGAAGAGTAATTGATCAGATTCGGGGGCGCCTCTATGACGAAACACTTATGATACTAGAACTCATGCCGTATCGAGCACGTTATCCGATTTTTCAATTAGTTTCTTCCGCTGCAGCAAATGCTGCTCACAATCGGGGTTTCAACAAAACGTCTTTAATTATTAGTCAAGCCGAAGTGAACGAGGGTACTATTGTGAAAAAGTTAAAACCTCGAGCTAAAGGACA